AAAGCATGGGAAAAGACCAAACACTGAACACCAACCCAATCAGCTCAAAAGTTTAGTTGCAAGTGGGATCAAGAAAGTAGAATAAGCTACGAACGAGAGAACGAAAGCTAGTCGGAACGGAAGGATAGTGGATGAGAAGTGGATCCGCTTTCGTTGGAGAGCCTATCTCTTACACGCGGTAGTGGATGAGAAGTGGATCCATCCAGTTCAGTCGGATAGCCTAACTAAGATAGCCAATTATGGTTTTGGGGTGAAAGAGGCGATAGAGGGGAAGGGGGATAGCCTGTTGTATCGGGTAGAACCTCTCTCACCTACGCTATTCTCAAACGGGAGATCGGGATCGGGGGGGAGCGATGAAGAGGGAAGTGACTTAGTCTCGATGAGAGCCCAGGCGAGTCTCGTGTGTGATAGTCTTATAGGATATAGTTCCCTTCCTGGTCTGGGTTAGGGTTCCAAACCTGCCCTATCCCTTAAAGCCCCAGAGCTCTAGGTCTACTTCTATCTAGATACATACAGCTTGCCTTACCACCATTTCAGAGTAAAGCCTCCTTTTCTGATAGAGGGGAGTGAGAAAGAAATGGATTTTCGGATCGCCTAATTCAATAGCTCAAAAATAGGTGGAGTTCGTCCTTTAAAGCATAGTTCAGTGTTGCAACAGGTGGGTTGTTCAGCGAACGGGAAGCAAAGTCTCCATATCAACATTGAAGGCTTCGCAGCTATCCAGAAGACATCCTTACTCTATAGGGGTGCTAGCGCTTGACTAATATAATAGAAAGTAAGGCTCTTCTTCTGTTCTAACTAATCTATACTACTACTAACTATAGTCAGACTAGGTCTTCTAGAGTGAACTAGCATAGTATAGTTTATATATTTTGTGCTACTAGAACCATAAGCCGCACTATACTATACTTGACTGAACCTCCTTACGCCGGTGCAAATAAGGCAATAAGAGAGGACTGACGCGTCAGCTTCGAGGGCGCCTTTTCCTTAAGCATTTCTTTCTCCATCTAAGGTCAGGGAGGAACCTGAGGGAAAAACCGCTTTCTTACCGGAAGAAAGAGGGAGCCGCCCGTCCCGGGAAACGAAGTACGCTTTGGTGAGCGAGAAGCAGCCAGGTATAGGGGAAGGGGCGGTGGGCTTAGTAAAGATAGTATATAGTTCCACTTGGTGAATAGTGCCTCGGCTCGGTTGAGTCATTTTTTTCGCTCGGCTCGCAGCGGACTTGTTCTAGTAGAAATAAATTTTTATCTGGGAAAAAGACATAAGATTTGTTCGCTAGAGCTCATCACTGAAGAATGGTGGCTTTACTTTTTGGAATTAGAGAATAACTTCTTCGCGTGAGCGGCGTACGTACAAGGCTGTTCGGACTCCCCCCCTCTTGTATCAGGTGCGTTGCCATCGTCTCTTTCCCCTTTGCCAGGTTACGCGGCATGGATTCGCCGATTGACGAATCGGATCTTGGCTCGCTGTCCCACCGACGAACCAGTCTAGAAGTCGAAAGGGAAGGCAATAGAAAGGGGTCTCCCTCTCTTTGTCTTCTTCTCGCCGCTTTTCTCGCCCATCCTGCCCTGCGCCGCTTACAGATTCAGTTGCAGGTATCTAAGCATCCATTAGTTAAGGGGGTTGGGGCGCGAAGCGCAAACCGCTCTTCGATCTCCCGGTGAGTTGGACGGGAAGAGACATAGGGGGTTATCTATGAAGCATTTGAATTGCCCCTTTCTTTTGGAATAGTTGAAAGTCCTCTTCTTAGGGGATTTTATTTTTTCTTATCAACATAGAGTTGGAACTTAGCCGATGGACGAGTGGACCAGTGTGAAGCTTTAGTTTCGTTGCCGGCCAGAGCTCCTAGCCGACGACCGGCTACCCCTTTCGAGCTCAGCTGACCCCTTCTTGATTCCGTTTTTTCCCTATTTGAGATAGATGAATCAATGGAACTTTGATCCCCGGTTCCTGCTTGGTCTAATGTCTGGGTGCGTATGGCGGTACACTGAGAGCACCTTTCAAGTCGGCTGAAAAAGAAAGAAAAAAGGCTTTCGTCGTCTTTTTCCCGCTTTCACCTTCGATTGCGAAGGGCTTTTTTTCCGGTTTTCAATTCCTCTCCGGCGAGGTTTGAACTTCGCGTGGTGGGAGGGAAGGCCTTCACGATTCGCATCTTCCCGTCCAGCAAAGAAAGTGAAGGGGAGCGGACAGCGAGTTGGAGGACGCTGCAGAACCGCGTGATTGATCCATCTGCGCTATTCCCTAATTGAAGAAAGTTGTAAAGCCTTCAGAGCCTCAGTCCCTACCATTTTTTTTTAAGAAAATGAAAGCTGACTAGCATTAGCAATCGCTCGTTTTTCTTATTAGCATGGGATTGGATGTTAATAATGAAATAAAAACATATATATATATTAGAAGAGAAGGCAATCCCCGTGGAATTCCTATCGATTTCCGATGGATAACAATCCATCTTTCTCGCTTTCGCTCTTTCTCCCAATCAGTCGCGAGGGTTCCGGGCATGAGAACGCAAGTGCCGGAATCAAACAAAAGGTCCGAACGTCCGAGGACGAAAGAGAAAATGCTCCGCGGGGAAGTCGTTTCCATCTAGGATAGCGTATTCGTGCCGGTTAGACGTCGGCCATGAAATCCATCACTATACCGAGCAAATCATGGGCATTCACATCTCGGTCAAAGGGAACTGTGCGCGATTCTCTCGTGAATCGCCTTCAGCAAGGTATGGCATTCAGGGTCTTAACCCAGGGAGAAATCTTTCTTCATAGATACAAGACATTCGTTGCTGATCTAAAAAAGATCTTCTCCTGTGGGCGTTAGCGGACGTTTTTCATTTTTCACTCGGTCCTTACTTCCCAAAGCAAAGGTTTTTTTTAGGTTTACTTTGGAAAGGCGCTAAACAGGCCTATAGGTTCGCCTTTCTATTTATAATAGAAGAAGTCTAATATAATTAGTATAGAAGTCTATATAATTAGCCAAATCGTCTGAAGCATGAACAGAATCGCCTTTGTTCCGAAGGCCTAGCGAGTTAAGCGAGTTCCTTTTTTATTTTTTCAAAGGCAGTCCTTTTCTTTCCCCGGACCGATGACTCGCTTGTTCAGTACTGCTAACTATTATTGGAGGATTCCGTCCCCTCGGGACTACCAGTAGCTTCGGTTGTTGAATCTCGTGCAAGTTAGGTTGTGGTTGTATTGGCTGCAAGCGGAACGTAGGCGCTTTAGGTGTGTGTTGGCCATGCACTCTCGCGTCGTGTAATGTCGTATGTATGATAGAGGTGGTGTGGTGATTGACCTCAATGCTAATGGTTATCCCCAAGATTCAACGAATGAATGAAGCTATGCTATGATCGTACCCGGATAGAGATGATAGTCTTCCTCTGATGTCTCCAAGCCGGCCATAATAGAATCGATAGGCGAAGCAGCCAATAGCAGTCTGTTCTCGCCTATCGATAGATAGCAGGTTGCTTCCAAGCTCAAACCATTTGAAACGGAATTGCTACTTTTTTCTTGTTATTGATAGAGTGGTATTCTCCGCCCCTGTCAAATAAAGTAGAGGGAGAGTCTTTCTCCAATGAGAATCAATAAAGTTTTTGGGCAAGACAAGAAAGGAACTCGCCCTTTGACACCAAGGGAGAAGAGCGGATTGCTGGCAATGACTTGGTGAAGGGAATCTATGAGAGAAGGTTCTCGACGAACCGGGTTCCGACCGAATAGAGCGCGGAGCCAACGAGTTCAGTCGAACAACGTAACGAGTCTAAGGGCGCTTGAAAGGAATGGACGGGCGAAGGAAAATGAAATATGAAATAAAAATATGCTTTGGGAGTGTGAGATAGGCGGACGCGGAGTACGCAGCCGAACAACCGCAGGGGCTTCCAGCAGTGATAGCTGAACTAACCAGATGGGCCGCCCAAAACCTGGAGCTGACATTGAAATCGGAAATAAACGTCGGACCCCGGCTATCCGAAGAAGGCAGACTGAAGCGAAGGAGCAGAAAATGCAACACAACAAGGGGCGAACCAAAGGCTTGCGCGAAGGAAGAAGCGAATCAATCAGAATGGAGACAGGGAGGAGAGGTAAAAGATATATTTTCGAGCCTGAACATATAAGCAACCTTCTATCTGGCCTCTGTACCAGTAGTGGAGTGGCTTGCTATTTTCAATCAGAAAAGGAAGATTGAGCAATGCAAAGGAGAAAGAAGTTGTCCCCTCTTCTCTGGTAACCCGCCGCCGCATATGTCGAAAAAGAGGGAGCGGGGAAGGAAGAACAACCGTTTTACTTTGGCACATGAGGTGGCGGGTTTGGCTAGGTAACATAATGGAAATGTATCGGACTGCAAATCCTGGAATGACGGTTCGACCCCGTCCTTGGCCTCGAGGAGTGGTGAGCAGCACGGAACTTTAATCAATCTTTTGGCATATAATATAGGGGGCTAGAAATCCACAGACAACATTCTGGAACTTCCAAACCAAAGAAATGCAACAGGAAATTCAATGTTACGCTTCAATAGAATGAATTCGGTAGTATTCTACCCTATGGTAGATCGAAGGTCCTGTGCCACTTGAACTCAAATCTATCTTACCTTCAATCCATCGTTGTCCAGCCAAGCCAGCCCATAACAAAATGTTAGACCGGCTGACACAACCGAATTGGTTGAGGAAAAGGAAAGCCCAGCGACCAAGCACTCCCGCCCCCAAAAGCGGAGACCGAAGAACCGCCAGGTTGTCGAGGACACGTCTGAAGAGGAGGCCGGCGGCCTCTAAGTTTACCACCCTACCCACTAATGGACTATGAGGGGGGAAGGTGAACGGGAACCGACCGAAAACCCGAACCGCTTGACCCCTTCATACTCGATTCATTAGGGTTGGGGATGGATGGAACCAATCAGAAGTGCAAATCGCGCAAGCGAAGCCGGGAAACGGACCGCAGCGCAACGACTAGGACTCGTGTCGGAGGACTTTTGAGCGTGAGCTACCACTCATGCAGCGACAAGGACCCGCAACTCTCGAAGGG